CAATTTTCCATTTTTAATTGACCCTTGGATACAAATCACGAGAATGTATATTTTTCCTCGAATCCTTCGTTGAGAGGTAAAGGATTAAATCCTTTTAAGAAATAAAGTTTTTCTTCGGAATATGAATCAAATCAAACCGAGGGATCCCTTAACTATAAAAGGGATTAATAAAACGAATCACACTTTTACCACTAAACTATACCCGCTACAATGCGATTATTGTATATAAATGAAACTTTTGTCGAACAAAAAAAGGTAATCGGACGTAATCAAGATAGGATCCAAAACAAAATAATGATGAAAATTATAGCATTGACGTGTTTGTTTTGGTTTTGTCAGTAAACCTAATCAGATTAGTAAAAGAGCACTCCTAATTCAAAATTTAAATAAAGAAAGAACAAGTTCTTTCTTTTGCTGGAGGATTTTTGACAGAACAGATAGGGCTCGATAAAACTATTTATGTTATGACATAAGAATGCATTGCACAACAATCCACAGTTCCTTATTTTTTTTTCTTTTTTTCCAGTAAAGGAAAAAAAATAAGAAAAGAAAGAATAATAATAATAAAAAATGACACTTTGATTCTATAGAATGAAACTCCATATCAGAGGAATGGAAAGATCCCTTCTTCTGATTGTTGTTTCAATAATCAATAATAAGCATTTTTGTTTTCAAACAAATCATTTTATCTATATCTATGATTTGGAATGGAACAAAAAATGGCCCGGCTAGGTACTGACCAGGCCAGGCCGTGAAAAGAAAAAAAGCTCTTTCGGAAGAAGAGGTATTCTTGCTTTTTTATTTTTTTTTATTCGAAATATCTCTTTAGAACCTTTTCTTTATCTAAATGGGATTGCTTATAAAAGTAGTATATATTAAAGTTGTATATATTAATAGAGTAAAAAAAAATAAAGAGAGATAAAGAAAAGAAAGGCTTTTTTTCAAGCCTTACTTTTTGTGTAATGTAAGATAGTAATTATCCTTTTTCAATTGGGAGAGATGGCTGAGTGGACTAAAGCGTCGGATTGCTAATCCGTTGTACGAGTTTTTCGTACCGAGGGTTCGAATCCCTCTCTTTCCGTTTCCGTTGATGACTTGTTATTTTATTTATTTTTTTTTTTCAAAACCTTTCCTTTGTTTTTGTTTTTTTTTTATTTCATATAATAAATAAGGATGTACAATAGATAAAATCCTAAGTAAAATAGATAAAATCCTAAGTAAGAACATTGAAAAATTAAGCAAGTAAAAAGAAAGGCCTTTTTATTCTTCACGTCCAGGATTACGTCCTGGATCATTAGATAGGAATCCAAAGATGAAGAGAGAAACAAAAAATATCACTACTGTGTAAACAAAGAGTTTGAGAGTAAGCATTACACAATCTCCAAGATCTTTTTTTTTTCAAAAAAAAAAAGAGAATAGATTCTCCATTTTTATACCCCATATCCTATTTTGACACCAATAAACAAAATGGTTTCTCGAAATCAAAAATCAAAAAGAATTTTCAGAAATTCATTTGGAATAAGAGTCGAGTCTTTCATAAAAAAAAAATCTTTCCTATTTTGAAATGACTCTAAAAGGGTTTTTCAATAAATGAAAAAGAATCCGAATGAGGAAAGGAAAGAGGGGAGTCAGATTTTTTGCAGCTATCTAAGAATTGTTTGAATCGAGGGTTCATGTTCATGCTGTAAGACTTATCCGATCTTATCCATTGTTCCAATTTTTTTTTCGAATAAATCATGTCTAGGACAGTATTAAAGATCTCATCGAAAACTTACAGCAGCTTGCCAAACAAAGGCTAAGAGAAAAAAGAGAAGGGGTATTACTGGCATAAAATCTACGATTGGATTCAAAAAAGCGTAGGCCTCAGGCAATTTGGCTAAGAAAAAACTACTTGAATAAAGGGTGGAATGAAGACAGATACAGATCAAACTAAAGATATTAAGCATAACAAACATTTTTTTTTTCTTGGACTTGGAGATAATTGTATTTTGATTGAGTTATTGTTATTGATAATTGATATCCCTTAAAAATGAAAAAAAAAAGGTAAGGGATACCAAAAAATCCTTCTTTGAACTCACCCAATCAAAAATCCTTCAATTCTCAAAAAAGAATAGAAGAAATCATACTTTTATACAATATCTTAATTGAATTATATGTAATGATCAATAAATTCAGCTTCATTGTATATCTACACGTGTCAAAACCCTAGGAACAATAGAGTCCATAGATATTTATTTTAGATTGGAATTGACGAACAACCAAAAACAATACTACTCTTTAGTAGTATTGAATAGAAATTGAAATGGGGCGTGGCCAAGTGGTAAGGCAACGGGTTTTGGTCCCGCTATTCGGAGGTTCGAATCCTTCCGTCCCAGGGAATACCTATTCTATATATAGATAGAAACATAGATAGAAATATCTATTATCACAATAAAGAAAGGTTTTCTTTTTGAACTACCTTCTGTTTTTTGAACTACCTTCTCTACTCTTTAAGAGTTAAATATTGGATATTATGTGATTCTTGTTTCTGATTTTTAATGATTCTATTCTTCTTTAAATCCTATTTTTTCACAAATTAAATTCAACTAAGATACATATAGATGAAACTGAATCGAGTTGTGATCTAGGAATCTAGATTCGAAGAATTGGAAATAAAGAAAAAAGGGGGTTGCAAAAGAGGTTGAATGCGCTTTTCATCGTATGTCCATCCCCTTATACTTTGAATATTGAATATTCATATTGAAGTTTAAGTTAGTTACTTCGAAAAGCCTTACGTCCCATATAATAAGAATTAATTAACAATGTAAGATAGCAATTTAACTAGCTGTGCTAGTACAAATTGGAAAATTGGATTAAGAAATAATCAAGTTACATACATATAACGTATCTATTTTCTTTGAACCTCATTTTTAGGTATTTCATTTCGTATTTGATTTGGTTCGCATATATAATTGTAAATATATGTAATAATATATACAGGGGGGTAATTCATACATCCTATATTCTATTCCCCTTGCTTTAAATAAAAATTATTGAACGAACCCCCACCAGTCAAAGAAACTACGCGTAAAATGAGGAAATGCTTAATGTATTATTGTCGTTCTATTTCAGTGATAACGTTTTTTGGTTTTTTGAAAAAGATTTTGGATCCGTTAATTTGAAATATTCTATATTGAATATTCATAATTCATTCCAATGACAATTGTTCAGTCTATCTGATAGAGGGAATTCTTTTTTTTATGATTTTCTTTTTCAGTATGAAATGAAAGAAAAAGAGCCTAAATCTTCCTTTACATCAACTTTTTTTTATTCACTCCACGAAAAAAAGAAATAAATTTCTTTTTCTATCTATCTATATTTTTTTAATCACTGAGGTTTAATTCAAAGATGAATTATTTATGATGATAAATGCAATCTTTAGGAAAACTTTATTCAAATAGTGATATCCAGGTAGGTTTTTTTTTCAATTCAATAACTATTTGAATTGAATCATTTCTTATGAGTATTTGATATTCGAAGAAGTCTAAGATTGTTGAATATATCCTCTCAAGTTACTTGAAGATGCAATGTAGATTCAATACAAAGAACTTTTTTCTTCCTAATATTTAGAAATTAATAAATAAAATAAAAATATTGCATTCATCCAATAAAAAGAAAATCGAGGATTAAATTGAATTCTTTCTAAGACTTCTTTAGAAACCAATGGAACGACCGAACAAATGACTATTCATGATTCCCTAATTGAATCAATTACATATCAGTTCCAAACTAGAGGAATGTTATGGTAAAACTTCGTTTGAAACGATGTGGTAGAAAGCAACGTGCGACTTGAAGGACATGATCAGTTGTGGATTCTTACACCCACCCTTTTTATTATATAGGAATGAAGGTGCTCTTGGCTCGACATCCTTTGTTCTGTTCCACTCGAAACCTCATTTTTTCTTGGGTTGTAGTGTAAACAGTATGTGATGTAGCTCGAGTAGAAAGTATTGATTCATTTCTCAGGGCAAGGATCTAGGGTTAGTGCCAATTAATAAGTTGGAACAACTTCGTAAGTGTAGTCTATTTTCGATTTCTAAATCGAAAGGATCCAATTCGAGCAAGTTTCAAATCCAAAAAAGGAAAATTTGTTGGAATTAGTGAAACTCTTTTGATCAAAAGTGTATCTTGCGGGAATCAACCGTTTATGATTCTTTGATAGAAATAAATCAGAAAAAGGGCCGTGTTGCTGCCATTTTGAAACGATTAAAAATCACCGAAGTAATGTCTAAACCCAATGATTCAAGGCAAAGATAAAATATTTTGGAACAAGGAAATATCTTTTTTTTAATTGTCTCGACAACTAGATCAAGAACAAGGAGTCCAAATATATTCTAAATGAGACAAAGAAAAAGGGGTTAGAGACCACTCAAAAAATCAAATACATAAGGGTTTTCTTTTGAGCTATTTCATATTTCCGAGTTACTCAACTTGAGTTTTGAGAATACAAATGATTTTTTTTTTGATAAAGAAAAAGAAGAATAAAAAAGTATTAAATAATCTTAGTCTAATTGATTTGATTTAATGCTTTTATAGATCTATTTGACATTCGAATTGTATACATAGACATATCTTCTAATTTCTCGAGCCGTACGAAGAGAAAGCTTCGTATACGTTTCTAGGGGGGGTTCTAGTTTATCTACGTCTATCCCAATGAGCCGTTTATCGAATCGTTGCAATTGATGTCCGATCCCGAAGAGAAGGAAGAGATCTTCGGAAAGTGGGTTTTTATGATCCGATAAATAATCAAACGTATTTAAATATTCCTGCTATTCTATTTTTTCTTGAAAAAGGTGCTCAACCTACAGGAACTGTTTATGATATTTTAAAGAAAGCGGGGGTTTCTTTTTAGAGAATTTCGTCTTAATTGAAAGGAAAGTCAATTAATGAAATACAAAAGAAGAGGGTGTGGGTGATTCGTATATAGCTTTGTATAAGTATAAGTTTTTTTCTACTATACT